GTCTCAAATTCAGGATCTTCCGCTGCACGGATTTCCTGGGAAACGAAGTCATAGGCACGTAGGTTCAGAGCCAGGCCAACTACGCCAATAGCACTCATCCATAAACCGGTGACGGGTACAAATAGCATAAAGAAATGTAACCAACGTTTATTGGAAAAAGCAACACCAAAGATTTGGGACCAAAAGCGGTTAGCAGTGACCATTGAATAAGTTTCTTCAGCTTGAGTTGGGTTAAAAGCGCGGAAGGTATTTGCACCATCACCATCTTCGAATAGAGTGTTTTCTACGGTAGCCCCATGGATAGCGCATAGCAGAGCTGCGCCTAATACTCCGGCAACTCCCATCATATGAAATGGGTTCAATGTCCAATTATGAAATCCTTGGAAGAAAAGGATGAATCGAAATATCGCTGCTACGCCAAAACTCGGCGCAAAGAACCAACCAGATTGTCCCAGTGGATAAATAAGGAATACGGAGACAAAAACAGCGATTGGACCAGAGAATGAAATTGCATTATAAGGCCGCAATTGAACAGACCGAGCAAGTTCAAATTGACGTAACATGAAACCTATTAGTGCAAAAGCCCCATGGAGAGCGACAAAAGTCCACAGACCACCTAATTGACACCAACGAGTAAAATCCCCCTGTGCTTCCGGACCCCATAGTAGCAACAAAGAGTGTGCTAAACTATTGGCAGGAGTGGAAACCGCCGCGGTTAAGAAATTGCAACCTTCCAAATAGGAACTAGCCAATCCATGGGTATACCAAGAAGTTACAAAAGTAGTCCCTGTAAACCAACCCCCTAAAGCGAAATAGGCACAAGGAAAGAGCAATAGGCCGGACCATCCTACAAAAACGAAACGGTCTCTTCGTAACCAGTCGTCCATAATATCAAATAGATCCTTTTCTTCTTTAGTAACTCTACCAAGGGCTATAGTCATAGTGATCCTCCTATTCAATTACTTCAACCATTTCCGAGCACCTCATATTACTTCCAGGGCATACGATAGTTTGATTATCTGTGGACGATTTCTTTCTCGTTCAATGCCCTTTTTCAATGGTCTCGAAGATAGAAATTTTGCATTTTTATCTATGGGGTCAAAACCAAGGTCGTAGTAAATCCACGAATTTCATTCAATTCATTTTTCTTATACTATAGAAATAAAGAAATAAACATTTGAATTCAGCATTATTCCATGATTCCTATTTCAAAGCCTATCTTTTAAGGGAAAAAATTTCTTTTATCATTCGCCCTTATTGCATGGGTGGAAGAACAGAAATAGGATTCTGAAAAAAAAAAAGAAAGATATTGAAAAGAAAAATTGACTTTTGAAACCCTTTTTATGTGTAACGGAAAAGAGTTGCGATTTCTTCTTATTCCTTTCTTATTCCTATAGAACGTCTAGTAACAAGAATATGAAATCGTAAATAGCGAAAAATTCTTGCCGTGCGCGATCTAAGTCTAAGGAAATACAAAAAATCCGCTTATACACCAATTTCATCCACATCGAATTTATATATCAGAATAGCGGATAGAGGCATCATTCAAGGGGTCAGGTCTACTTACTTTATCTTTGTTTCCAATTTTATTGTGGGTTTGATAAGAACCTTTTTTCCTTTGTGGATAAATAATCGAAAAAAAAAAAGAGTTTTTTTTATAACCTGCTTCTTTTATTCTAGCAAATCCTATATGGAACTGCCCGCTGAAGAGAAAATATATCTAATTGTCTCCCATCTCAGCCTATATCGAATTTTGGAAAGAAAAAACAAGAATTTTCTTTTTTTTTATTAACATTAAGATAAGAAAAAAGAATATAATTAAAATGGAATTGGCAATATAATTTTTATGCACTTTTGAAATGAAAGAAAAAGGATGGATTTTTTGCAATCGTTATTTCTTGCCTCTGTTATGTCATGAAAACCTTTCGATTTGGAACGGGGAGAGATGGCTGAGTGGACTAAAGCGGCGGATTGCTAATCCGTTGTACAATTTTTTTGTACCGAGGGTTCGAATCCCTCTCTTTCCGCCCCTTCGGATCATTTGGGACTTTCAAATTGTAAGGAATTCGGACCCTCGGATTTTCTCATAGATAAATGTACGAAATAAATCCAATTTGTAAGAAAAAATTCCCAAAAATTTTGGATTTTTACTCCTCACGCCCAGGATTACGTCCTGGGTCATTAGATAAGAATCCAAAGATAAAGAGGGAAACAAAGAATATCACTACTGTATAAACAAAAAGTTTGAGAGTAAGCATTACGTAATCTCCAAGATTTTTTTTGTTAAGGAATAGATTACCCATTTTTTCTTACCACACAGATCCACTAGGATGGGTTTTGTTTATTTTGACACCTAAAAATGCAAAAATCAATTCTTAAAAAAAAAATTTCAAGAATTGCTTTATAATAAGCACTTTTATTTATAATAAGCACTTTTATCAATATCAAAAATTAGTTTAGGTATTGTGTGGATACCTAAAGGTACCTGCTCAACGTATGCGCAGGGGATAGAAAGGCTGATCCAAATTTATTGCTGCAGCTATACATTCAATTTTGAATTTTAGAATCGAAGGTTTATAATATAAGACTTCTCGGCTCTTATCTATTTTTTTCATTTTTTTGGAATGAATACATCATTCAATTTGGCAGACAGAATAGTAAAGATTTCATCGAAAGCTTACAGCGGCTTGCCAAACAAACGCTAATAGAAAAAAGAGTACAGGTATGATAGGCATAACATCCACGATTGGGTTGAAAATGGCATAAGCTTCGGGTAATTTGGCGAAGAAAAAGCTAGTCGGACAAAGAACAGAATTAAAACAGATACAGGTTAAACTAAGTATATTAGGCATAACAAGCATTTCGTTCTTGTAGAGTGGATAATTTGATTTTGATTGATTGAGTTATTTTTCTAAGGGAAAAAAAGAAAAAAAAGGTGGATTCAAAATCCTTTTTCTTCGGACTTTCCCAAACACAAAATACCTCCTTGTATTCGCATTCTCAAATGAGAATGGAAGAAATTCGACTTTCGTATAATATCTTAATAGAATTCCATGTAATGATCAATGCATTTTTTGGATTCTATATTATCTGCATGTCTAGAATCCTAGCAAGAAAATATCCCTCATTTTTTAGGTAATTGAAGTGGGATTGACGAATAATATATAAAAATAATAGTGTTTATTAGTGTTAGTGTCGCATAAAACGAAATGGGGCGTGGCCAAGTGGTAAGGCAGCGGGTTTTGGTCCCGTTACTCGGAGGTTCGAATCCTTCCGTCCCAGAGTTTTTCTGATGAAGCGAAAGATAGAATCGTATTATGCCCTGCACGACACAAAAAAAGTTTATTAAAGAGAATAATTATCTCTTATGAACTCCTAGATTAGATGCATTTCGAAGCAGTCATTTTCTTTCTCAGAAAACAAAAAATCAAGTGTCAAGTCCAGTCAAATTTAATATCTTTATTTTCATGAAAAATTTTTGTCTATTGGGCACATTCAGGATATGCCCCTACTACTTAATTACTCAATATGTTTTTTGAATATGTTTTTTGAATATGTGTTTTGAAATTCGAACTTCTTAGATAAACTTTATGCTCCGTATCTATGAAGTGGGAATTCTTACAGGATACATTTGACACCCAATATGAAAGAAAAGAAGTACCCCCCTTTTTTTTTTTTACTTACTTTAGTTCTTTAGTTTCCGCACGGGCCTTAAAACTTTTGACCAAGATCGGCGCGAGAAAAAAGAAAAGGGTTTCCATTCTACGGATAGGGACTCGATTTTTTGATTTTAGGTATTATCTGATTTGCAAATATCCATTTCTAAATCAATGGAATGTGAGGATTAGAGATAAATTCATATATTCTGTCTACTCGACTTTTGAATTGATTGAAAAAAAAATCGTACTTTTCTTATTTTTTATTTTTAGTTTTTCTTTTGTTATTCGAGTCGAAGAAGTATGAGAATTTTATAACTACCCCAAAACTACCAATCTTTTCATTAACATAGCTTATTTGGTTACTAGTTAATTGTTTTTGTTACAGAAAAATATATTAATTAATTAAATTAATTCAACTGGAGGTTAATAGTGGATTTGTTGGGGAAGAGTCGATCCTTCTCATTTCAGGATTGATCATCTTGAGTTCTCTGTTGAGAATGGAAATTCAATAATAAATAAGTCTTAAGAAAACTATCTTATTCCTCTTTTTCCAACTATGTTTCATTCATATGATAGAATATGAGTTTAAATAAATTGGATCTTTGCAGAGTGTTCCCCGATAAATACTTATTTCTTTTATTCATATTTCTCCATAGATAGCAAGTTTGAATTAGTATACAAAAGCAATGACTATTCATGATTCCTTCCATATTGGATCAATTCTCGATACCTTTTTGCAATGAAATTAGAGGAATGAATGTTATGGTAAAACTTCGTTTAAAACGATGTGGTAGAAAGCAACGTGCGACTTGAAGGACATAATCGATTGTGGATTTTGTTATCCATCATTTTCCATAGTAATGAAAATGCTCTTGGCTCGACATAGTCTGTTCTATTCGTCTCAAACCAAATTTGCGTTGGGTTGTTTGTAAGTAATTGTTTGTAAGTAAATAGTACACGATGGAGCTCGAGAGGACATAATTTCTTTTTTATCAAGGGAAAGAATCTAGGGTTAGTGAAAACTAATAAATTAGGCCAACTTTGTCAGTCTATTTTTAATATAGAAATCAAAAGGTTAAAATAAGAAAAAAGTCCAATTTTGAAAGATTGGAAAAACTTTTTCCATTAAAAGTCTATCTGAATCAATCGTTCATATTTGATTTCTATAGAAGAGTAAAATGCTTTATCGAAGGAAATAAGAAAAAAGAAAGGGTATGTTGCTACTCTTTTGAAAGAAAAAAGAATAGGAATTCCCGAAGTAATGTCTAAACCCAAGGATTTCACAAATCAAAGATAAAGGATTCCGGAACAAGTAAACACGATTTTCAACCGTCTCAACAATAGAATTAGATCAGAATAAGGAATAAAAGTAAATTTGTTCGAGATGAGATAAAGAAAAGAGTTTAGAGACGACTCAAAAAATTTCGAAGGGTTTTTCTTTTGAAGTCTGTCAGTCAAAATTAGCCGACTTGAGTCATGAGTATAAATGAAATTTGTTTTTTCTTTTCTTTAAGGAAATTTATGCAAGTCATAATCTAATTTCTATCTACTTGTATTATAGACAGAAATTAGAATCATTTTCTCGAGCCGTATGAGGAGAAAACCTCCTATACGTTTCTAGGGGAGGGGTTGTTTATCTACATCTATCCCAATAAGCTATCTATCGAATCGTTGCAATTGATGTTCGATCTCGAAGAGAAGGAAGAGATCTTCAAAAAGTGGGTTTTTATGATCCAATAAAGAATCAAATTTGTTTAAATGTTCCAGCTATTCTCTATTTCCTTGAAAAGGGTGCTCGACCTACAAGAACTGTTTCTGATATTTTAAGGAAGGCAGAATTCTTTAAAGATAAAGAAAGAACTTTGAGTTAATTGAAGAACTAAATGAATAAAAAAGCAGGAGAGGGTCGCTAGTACCCCTTAATTATTTAGACACAATTTGCCTCTTTTTTAGTCCTATTTTTTTTTTGCTGCATTTATGTCGTGCCAATCCAACAAAAGTCCTTATTTTATTTCCTTTTTGTATCTAATTGCATTGTATTTCCATTGACAAAGGTCTATTGCACATCTAGAATTTGTAGATAGCTGGGTCTCTTTATCGTCACTCCATATTAGGTATTTCTGTCTACACTTCGCTCAAATGATAGGGGTTGCCCCCCTTGCATGTACTCTCATAGAAGATTTTTTTATTTAAAGAAATCAAAATTGTCAAAAAAAAAATGACAATTTTGCCATTCTGATTGGGGCCGCTCCTTTTTTACCCTTAGTGAAATTTCACGGGATTAGTTCATTTTGGTATTTGAGTGTTTTTAATGGGTAATAAAATATTTTTTTTGATGTCTTGCTAATTCAATGTTTTGCCAGGAGCGTCCGGTGTAATTCCATCGATTTTTGGATTTCGATCGTGTCTAAGAGATCCGATTTTCTCTGGGTTGCTAACTCAATGGTAGAGTACTCGGCTTTTAAGTGCGACTATGATCTTTTACACATTTGGATGAAGCAACAAATTCGTCCAGACTCTTGGTAGAGTCTAGAAGACCACGACTGATCCTCAAAGGTAATGAATGGAAAAAATAGCATGTCGTAATAAAATCAATTTTTTTTTTATTTTAATAAAAAAATTCTAATTTTCTGGGTCTAGAGAATAAATGGATAGAGCCTGGCTCTAATTCTGGTAGAATAAAAAGCAACGAGCTTAACTTCTTAATTGGAAGGATTCCCCGATCTAATTAGACGTTAAAAAGACATTAGTGCCTGATGCGGGGAAAGGTTAGGTTTTCCTATGAGTGGACCCTTTACTTTTTTTTTAGAAATCCTAATTATTCTTGATTATGGATTGAAAAGAGATGTTATGAATTGAATGTGTAAAAGAAACAGTATATTGATAAAGAGGCTGTATTCCAAAGTCAAAAGAGCGATTGGCCCGCAAAAATAAAAGATTAGTTCTTGTTTGTTTTGTAATTAGAACAAACATAAACTAATTGGATAGAAAAGGAGCAGGAAAAGATCTATGGATTAGATTCCCTTTCTTTCCAGGGTTTGTATTCTGCAACACCTTGTTCTGACCATATTGCACTATGTATCATCATTTGATAAACCAAGAAATGCTTTTTTCTCTGATTCAAATAGAAATACAAATGGAAAAATTCGAAGGGTATTCAGAAAAACAGAAATCTCGTCAACAATACTTCGTCTACCCACTTCTCTTTCAGGAATATATTTATGCATTTGCCCATGATTATGGATTAAATGGTGCCGAACCTGTGGAAATTTTTGGTTCTAATAATAACAAGAAATTTAGTTCACTACTTGTGAAACGTTTAATTATTCGAATGTATCAGCAGAATTTTTGGATTAATTCGGTTAATCAGCCTAACCAAGATCGATTGCTGGATCACAGCAATTATTTTTATTCTGAGTTTTATTCTCAGATTCTATCTGAGGGGTTTGCGATCGTTGTAGAAATCCCACTTTCGCTAGGACAACTATCCTGTCCGGAAGAAAAAGAAATACCAAAGTTTCAAAATTTACAATCTATTCATTCACTATTTCCCTTTTTAGAAGACAAATTTTTGCATTTACATTATCTATCACATATAGAAATACCCTATCCTATCCATTTAGAAATCCTGGTTCAACTCCTTGAATACCGGATTCAAGATGTTCCATCTTTGCATTTATTACGATTCTTTCTCAACTATTATTCGAATTGGAATAGTCTTATTACTTCAATGAAATCGATTTTTCTTTTGAAAAAAGAAAATAAAAGACTATTTCAATTCCTATATAACTCTTATGTATCAGAATATGAATTTTTCTTGTTGTTTCTTCGTAAACAATCT